AGGGCCTATTTTAGTCAATTCATGAATTAGCCACTATGAGTCTAGTGCATATACCATATATATACTATATGCACATATATACATGTATGCATAAGAGCTCATTTAGGAACATGAAATTTTATTTCACTAGGAATTCTTGATATTTGACAAATATCAATGCAATGAATTGTTTCAAGACTGATCCTAATTGCTTTGTTTTTATTGACCATCAGAACGAGATTCGCTTGATTGATACATGTACCAATCCGACATAGATCCAAGATATTTTACCGAATCATGTGATGAAGGGATTCGACTCGTACCCTGAACCGAATTCCGAATTCTTATCAAAAAAAACAAAAAATTTCTATTGTTTCTGAATTTCCTGGCTTAGCTTAGTATGAGATAGAGAGAGGCATATCTCCATATCTCATCTTAACGATGAGCGAATTGATGAGTGAAAATGGAAGAAATAGAGTTTGACTTTTTTCTGTCGGACAAATCACTCCCTAAAGAGATCCTATACTTCGTCATAGATATATGGTTCATGAATGAACCATATATCTATGGAATCAGGAAAGCAAGACAGATTTTTCGGATCTAGGCATACCGTTCTATTTCCATTATATTGACAATTCCAAAAACCTGTCATACTATGACATAGTATATGCTGGCGATCGGGCAGGTATGCCCCTATCGTCTAGTGGGTCAGGACATCTCTCTTTCAAGGAGGCAGCGGGGATTCGACTTCCCCTGGGGGTAGGGTACTACGAAAGGACGTTGATCATGGATTATCAATAAGCCTAGAATTGATTCTTCCTGGGTCGATGCCCGAGCGGTTAATGGGGACGGACTGTAAATTCGTTGGCGATATGTCTACGCTGGTTCAAATCCAGCTCGGCCCAATAATTTAATTCGCCAATCCATGAGGATGATATACAAAATTTGTCCCCCCGAAATGCCTGATATGGAAGAAAAGAATAAGAATAAAGAGTCTTTTTTTTATTGAAAAATGGATTATCAATCAATTTGGTAATAACCACAGGATTACTAGTAATTCATGTCACTCTCACTATAGTCCATATCTATGTGGATATCCGTATATCACTCGTGTCTCTGTTACAGTTACAACACAACACGCCGATTTTTTTTTGATAAATTGATCAATTTCATATTAAAAAATGAAATATAATATAAATAAAAATGGTTCAATCATATGTATGCTGTACACCTCATTCCTCATTTACCTGGGATTGTAGTTCAATTGGTCAGAGCACCGCCCTGTCAAGGCGGAAGCTGCGGGTTCGAGCCCCGTCAGTCCCGACCTAGGATCTGATGAATCCATCAATTCATCTCTCCATTTTCCGTGAACAGGGGGGCCAAGGGGCAAGATCTAATTCCCAGTAGGGATCCTTATTTCTTGCGTTTTTCGTTTCGCATTTCTCATCAGACAAATACGGGAATTTCAATTACTTCAACTAGTACCGATTGATGGGGGAGAGGCATATGTAGATGAAATCGGTGGTATCACCATATTCAGGATTCCCAGAGATAGCGCACTGGTCTGGCTTTTTCGATTGCTCCTGATCAATGGAATTGAATAAAAATAAATAAAGTAAGTACCTATATGTTTCCCGGGAACACATACACAAATTGTATTTGTTTATTGTACGATACACAATTAACTTCACATAGTTAACCCATATTTACGACACTTCTCTGTCTTCCAAGAAGATTAGATCATCACAAAAACTTAGCTTAGAACTTAACTCATTCCTTTTTCCATTTCACTTCTACTGTTTGGGTCTGTGACCAATGGAACACCGGTCAGATGATACCCCATCAGATGCCTTAATATTAATATAAGGCGGTAGGTTATAGAGAAGAAAGAGTGGAAAAAGACGAGAAATTCAATGGTATTCTTGATTGGATCAGGAATCGAATTTTAAATTCGATTCGGTATGGATAAAAGATCTTCCTATGTTATACTATTCAATTCTCGACGATGAATCAATTTGATCGATCAGATATTTATTGTTATTCATGATATTGATACGATTCAGTATCATCACATCAGGCTGCAATTTATCCCATTGAATTTACAGGAAAAAAATATATCATCTCTATGGGATTAGATCCCGAATTATTACGAAGCAAAAAAAAAACGATGAGATTATGGAAGTAAATATTCTCGCATTTATTGCTACTGCATTGTTCATTCTAGTTCCTACTGCTTTTTTACTTATCATCTACGTAAAAACAGTAAGTCAAAATGATTAATTTGACTCAAATTTAACTTATGAGTTCTTTTCTTATCAATGATTGAAGAAATGAAAGGGATGCAAATTTCAAGTATTAAATGAAATGGGTGGACTGGAATCAGCAGTATATGAGATAGTATGGTAGAAAGAACTATATGAACCTTTCTACCACACTATCCATTATTATACACTATCCATTATTATATAAATTTATATAAATATATAAGAAATTTTATAAAAGAAAGTTGTATTGTATACAGATATGGGCTTGATGTGGATCAATCCACAATATGTATGTACATACATGTACATGTCAATTACATCTATGCATATGTAAATAGTATAGTAAAGTACTCCAATTGTATTTCTTCGCTACATCCATTTGTATTGATTCCGATCAATCCGAAATAATCGAACGTCAACTGTTCTAAGATTAAAGATTATTTTCAATATGGATCCCGGGATCCATCGAAACAATCAATGGGGGAAGAATAGTATGGGCATATCTTATATAAAAGAAAACCAAGTCATCTCTAATGTTTTGCATTCCGAAGTAATTGATTGAGCTGTTAACAGCTGATCCAAGGAGTTCCATGGTAACTTATTCGGATTTTGAAAAGGAGTAGTAGGCCCCACCGATTTTTCATGCTTGAACCATGGCATGGGGCGAGTTGATAAAGTCTAAATAAGATTCCTAGGAGTAAAAAATGGTAAGTTCGCGATATGTGGATCACCCAACGGAAGCAAGATTTTATTATGCGTAGTACCTCTTTTCTTTGGACAACCACTATGTCTATGTCGCCTCCAGGAGAAAGTACGTATCTACGTAATAGCAGAACAACTTTCTCTTTGAAGCTTTGAAGAGTAAAGAGGGAAACAAATATAATATATATATATAATATATATATATAGGGGTTAGTTGTTCCTCATTGTAATATCCATTATTCTATTAAGAGCCGGTTCATCGAAATAGAATATTTCGGTTAGGAAGAATTAGGTTGGAAAAAATTTCCTATCATGTGTATCCTTTTGAGTTTCGAAATGCGAACATGGGAATCCTTGAAATATTTGTTTTATTGAAAGGTTCTAATTCATATATTAATTATTAATTGATTCCAGTAGAATTTGGAAATGGAGATATTTTTCTTTAAAAACACTTCGCAAAACGATCTATTAAACAATTGATTCGATTACTCAACTCAATGAGTCGTATACCTAGAGTCCACTTCTTCCCCATACTACGAGTGAAAGAGAAAATGTAAAGACTACCATTAAAGCAGCCCAAGCGAGACTGACTGTATCCATGTGAATTATGTCCCCTATCTATATGAATATGATAGAATCATTCTATTATTGATTACTAATAATAGTGGAATCAATGGTGCATAGTCAAAATGGTATGTATTCTGACCTAACACTATTGATGAATCAATCCAATATTGATTGAATGCCTGAGCACTCAGAGACTCTCGTGAGTCTGGATACAAAGTATCTTCAGTCCTTTCTACAACTCCGAATTTGATTCTCCATCATCCTATCCAATCTAATTCAAGATTCAATGATTAGACACTACACTAGTCGGGTAAGGTAATTAGGAAGGATCGATCGTCCTTCCTATAATCTTTTCTTGGATCCTAGGAGCAAGGATTTACAGTCCTTTATGGAACCTCCGGATTCTTAAAATAAAGTATCGACAGTCCTAGTCCTTTGCCTCTGCTTCTGCTGGTCAAGAATTCGGCGAGTTATATCAGCAGGATAAGAGGATAAGATAAGAGATTCCGAGGCTTTTGTTGATCAGGCGACACCCGGATTTGAACTGGGGAGAAAGGATTTGCAGTCCCCCGCCTTACCACTCGGCCATGCCGCCAAAACCGTAAAAAATAGATGTAAATCCTTTTTTTATTGGGTCCAGTTGAGATTATTCTCTTCGATTGATTGTATACTATCTCAAAACACACAATACGTAAACCTAAAAAATGCTATTCTCTTTATTTTATATATTCTATTTTATAGAATATTTTATATTAGATTTCAATATTATATTGAAATGAAAGAGAAAAATGAAATGGATTTCCAGTCACAGAATCTAAAATTCAGGTAAAATTGGAACCATTAACTAGAACTATTGACTGTGAATTCATGAATGGTTCCCTGATTTTTATCTCCAATTTCCTTAATTACATAAGAAAATCTTATGGATACACGACTAATCCGGACTCATTCATTTCAATAATAAATCCTTTTCCATTTCAATTATAACAGCAATTATGTGTATATGTAAACCCCAGAAATTGTTACACAGATACCTAGTCGGGTATCTTATCTACATATAATCATCGTACTTTCATTTTTCATTGAATAGATTGAATCTAAAATAGAAATTATGATATAGCACGACCTACGTTGCCCCCTGAACTGCAATGGGATATGCAGAGAGCTAGATGGGTATATCTGCCTGTACTTAATAAATACAACTCCTCTTACGCACTTTAATCGTATTCTACTAACATTGGGTAGAAATATCTTTCTTCTCTGCGAATCCTTTTTTGAAAAATGGAATCAACAAAATAAGTTAAGTGCTAAAATCAAAGTAAACTCTATACTGTTTCTGATTATTCTGTCTTTATCTCATTTATAGAGAACAGATCCAATCGTGAATCCATTTATTTTTTCTGGTATCCAATCTGATCGTAATATCATAATAATAGAATAGGTAGAAATTGGATCAATTTATATATTATATACAAGACTCCATAAGTA